CTACCTCTTGTAACTACTCTTTTCGATTATCAACGATGGAATCGTCCATTGCGATATATCAAAAATGATTACTTTGACAATGTCGTAAGAAATGAAAATTCACAATTTTTTTTTCATATATGTCAAAGTGATGGAAAAGAAAGAATATCTTTCACGTATCCACCTCATTTATCTACTTTTCTTAAAATCATGGAAAAAAAAATTGATCTCTTCACAAGAGATAAAATCTCCTATAATGAATTGTCTAATTATTGGAGCTCCACTAATAAAGAAAAAAGAAAGAAACTAAGCAATGAATTTTATAAAAGGGCTAAAGTTCTAGATAAGCAATTTCGTCCTATGGATGTATTAGAAAACCGAATTAGATTGTGTAATGATAAGAAGAAAAGAAAATACTTAACTCAAATATATGATCCTTTCTTGAATGGATGCTTTCGTGGACAAATGCCAAACAATTTGTCACCATCAATTGAAAATGAAATTTACAAAAAAACAAATTCCATTTTGATCAATAAGATTCACGGTATCCTTCTTCCTATTAATAGTCATTATCCAGATCCCGAATTTGAACAGAAAATAAATCCATTTGATAGAAAATCATTATTAAATGAAATTGGTTTTTTTTTTAACTTAATAAGTAAATTTTCGGAAAAATCAGTATCAAGTTTGAATTTTGACAAACTTTATTTATTTCCAGAACATGAACAAGTTAAAATATATTCTGAAGAAAAAAAAAGAAAAAAAAAATTCTTATTGGACACAATTGAAACTGATCTGAACCATCAAAAAATACACGAAATCAGTAAAAAAGTTCCTAGATGGTCATACAGCTTAATCGACGAATTGGAGGAACTGACGGAAGCAGTATCACAGGAACCTCAGATTCGTTGCAGATATGCCCAACGTATAGTGATTTTTAATGGTAAAACAGATACTATTGCTCAAGATCTTGGTGGGGCTATGAATCTTTCTAATACTAATACTAATGACTATGATGATAGTGATTATATTGATCAGAACGAATTGGATTTACTAAATTATTCACGCGAACCGGATTTTTCCCGAGAAATAATCAAAGGATCTATGCGCTCTCTAAGGCGTAAAACAGTGACTTGGAAATTCTTTCAAAGAAATGCCAATTCCCCCCTTTTTTTGGACAAAACACAAAAATTTTTTTTTGTTGATCTTTTCGAGGATATATCCCAATATTTGAAAGAATATTTCAGGAAAAAAGGTACAGACAATTCAGAATATTTGGCTTTTGAGAAAAGGATAGAAGAGGATCAAAAAGAGGAAAAAAAAAACAACGACGAAAAAAGACTTAGAGAAATAGAAGAGGCCTGGGAGAGCATTCTTTATGGTCTAATAATTAGAAGCTTTGTTTTAATAATCCAATCTATTATTAGAAAATATATTATAGTACCTTCATTGATAATAACAAAAAATATCATTCGTATACTATTATTTCAATATCCCGAATGGTCAGAAGATTTTAGGGATTGGAAAAAAGAAGTGCATATTAAATGCACCTATCAGGGCGTTCCAGTATCCCACAAAGAATTGCCAATAAACTGGTTCACAGAGGGTCTTCAGATAAGGATCTTATCTCCTTTTGTTTTGAAACCTTGGCACAAATCTAAGCTACGATCTACGGAAAAAAAAAAAAGATCTACTGAAAAAAAAAACTTCTGGTTTTTAACAGCTTGTGGAACACAAGTGGAATCGTACCTTGATAATTATTTCCCCAATCCATTTTCATTTTTGGGTCCCATTTTAAAAAAAATTAAAAAACAATTGAAAAAAAATTTCAAAAATCGTTTTTTTCTAGTTCTACAAGTTTTAAATGAAAGAAAAAAATGGTTTGTAACTATCTTAAAAGAAATAATAGAAAAATGGAACATCAAAAGTATTCTATTTAGATTCAAAAATATAGATGAATTGGGTGAAAACAACAAAAATTCAACAATCACTAAGAATAATCCAATGATTTACGAATCACCCGTTATAATTCACTCTATTAATTGGACAAATAGTTCATTGACAGAAAAAAGGATAAAAGATCTTAATGTTAAAACAAAGACAATCATAACAGAAATAGAAAAAATGACAAACGAAGGGGGGGTTATAACTTCAGAGAAAAATTTGAATTCTAACAAAACAACTTCTGATGCTAAAAGATTCGAATTACAAAAAAATATTTTGCAAATATTACAAAGAAGAATTGTTCGATTAACCCGTAAATCATATTCTTTTTTCAAATTTTTCATGGAAAAGGTATACATCGATATTCTTTTATGTATAATTGGTATTCCTAGGATCAATATACAACTTTTTCTTGAATCAACAAAAAAGATTGTAACTAAATCCATTTCCAATAAAAAAACAAATGTAGAAAGAATTGATAAAACACATCAAAGTATAATTCCATTTATGTCGATTATACACAAATCTTGTAATATTACGAATACGAATTCAGAGAATTCTTGTGACGTATCTTCTTTGTCACAAGCATATGTATTTTTTAAATTATCCCAAATCCAAGTTATTAACGGATATAAGTATAAGTTAAGATCTATTTTTGAATCTCATGAAAGATCTTTTTTTCTTAAGGATGAAATAAAGAATTATTTTTTTAGAATACAAGGAATATTTAATTCAAAATTAAGACATAAGAACCGTCCCCATTCTGTAATGAATCAATGGACAAATTGGTTAAAGGTTCATTATCAATATGATTTACCTGAGAGCAGCTGGTCGAGATTAGTACCACAAAACTGGAGAAATAGAATCAATAAACATCGTGTCGCTCAAAATAAAGATTTAATCAACTATGATTCCTATGACAAAACCCGATTAATTCTTTACAAAAACGAAAACGAACAAGTAGACTTATTAAATTTTCAAAAAAAAATTAAAAAACAATATAGATATGATCTTTTGTCATATAAATATCTTAATTATGCAGATAAGAAAAATTCATATATTTATGGATATAGATCACCATTCCAAACAAACAAAAACCAAACCTTTTCTTATAATGACAACACATGTAAAAAAGAATTTTTTGATATAACGGGCGATATCTCTATCAAAAATTATCTAGCAGAAGATGCTATTATAGATATAGATATGGAAAAAAATCTGGATAGAAAGTATTTTGATTGGATGGTAATGAATGTAGAAATACCAAATCGTTCTATATCGAAATCGAATCCGAAATCGAATCCGAAATTTTGGTTCTTTTCAAAATTATCAAAATTTTATGATGCATATAAGAAGAATCCTTGGATCGTACCAATAAAATTCCTTTTTTTCCCTTTTTATGGAAAAGATGTTAATTTTAATAAAATGAAAAATGGAACGAAAAAAAACAAATTTCTTAAATTCGACTTCGACATTCTAAAAGGAGCAAACGAAGAAGCAGATACGGGTCCAGTAGGTCTATATCTATCTCTCTTAAACCAAGCTTATGAAGACTCATACTGGGAAAATGGTTGGAATAGTCTAAATCGAAATGACTTCATAGATATAGAGCGAAATCACTACCTCAATGATCTAAAGGGAGAACAAGCTTTCTTAATAGACAAGTATTTGGGTTGTTATTTGAACTTTGAGAATTTATTACACGAAAGAATAATGAATCAGATCAAATTTTATTGTCTCCTGATTAGATTGAAAAATCTAAAAAAATTTTTTATAATCTCTATAAAAAAGGGAGAACTAAGTCTAGATACTATGGCGATTCATAATCATACGGATTTCACTCTTACAGGAGTTAGGGACACTAAAGAATTGATTGAAAAACAAATATTTTCTGCGGAACCTGCTCGTCTGTCTAGAAAAAACTATGAACAATTTTTTATGTATCAAACCATAAACCTATCGTTGATTCATAAGAAGAAGCGCCAATTTTTTCAAAGAAATACAGAAAAAGGTCGTGTTGATAAAAAGAATTTTGATAAAAACATTACAAGAACAAGAAATCAAAAGATAACAGAAAATAAAGATAAAAATCATACTGATTTGCTTGTTCCTGAAAATCTTTTGTCCAATAGACGCCGTAGAGAATTGAGAATTCTAATTTGTTTGAATCCTAGAAATACTAGAAACACAATAAATTGCAATGAGAATAAAATAAATACTGGCTGTCAAGTTTTGGCTAAAAATAAAGATCTTGATATAGAAACAAAAAAACTAATGAATTTCAAATTCTTTCTTTGGCCAAATTATAGATTAGAAGATTTAGCTTGTATAAATCGCTATTGGTTTGATACCCAAAATGGAAGCCGTTTCAGTATATTAAGGATACATATGTATCCGCGAGTGAAAATTTGATTGATAATCTTCCCATTTATCTTCTATTTATAATTAGAATAGAATAATTTCTTATCTTCACATATCTTATATGTGAAGATAAGATATATATTTAAATATATATCTTATATATTTATAAATGCGCAGACGCATCATTGATACTAATTCAATGATTTTAGATAGAAACAATAGAAATGAATCAAAAAAATCGTCTTCTTTTTTTTTTTAAGTATACAATAGACAATAGAATTTTTTATTTTGTGAATCCATAAATATAGTATTTATATAGATATTTGAATTGGATTGCTTAAGCATAGTAATTAATTTTATTTGAAAAAAAAAAAAAAGAAATTCATAATTATTAAGTAAATTAAGATAATTTAATTAATAATATAAAAAATTAAAAATTAGTGTAATTACTATTACTGATCAATAAAAATATCTATCAAAAAGGGGGGGAGAGGAAAGCTTTCATTTTATTTTATGATAAAAAATTCAATTATACCTGTTATTTCAAACAAAAAAGAAGAAGAAAACCCTGGATCTGTTGAATTTCAAGTAATCAATTTCACTAATAAGATACGAAGACTTACTTCACATTTTGAATTACATCGAAAAGACTATTTATCTCAAAGAGGTTTACGTAAAATTCTGGGAAAACGACAACGACTACTGTCTTATTTGGCAAAGAAAAATCGAATACGTTATAAAAAATTAATAAATCAGTTGGGTATTAGGGAGTCACAAATTCGTTAATTTCAAGAGTCATTTTCAATTATTCGATTTATTAGATCCTGAATTTAGATGAACTTTTTTTTTTTACGATTCATGGAAGAATGAATCGAGGAAAAACCAATGAATGTCCCAGCTACAAGAAAAGACCTCATGATAGTCAATATGGGGCCTCAGCACCCATCAATGCATGGTGTTCTTCGACTTATTGTTACTCTGGATGGTGAAGATGTTATTGATTGTGAACCAATATTGGGTTATTTACACAGAGGGATGGAAAAAATTGCGGAAAACCGGACAATTATCCAATATCTGCCTTATGTAACACGTTGGGATTATTTAGCTACAATGTTCACAGAAGCAATAACCGTAAACGGACCGGAACAATTGGGAAATATTCAAGTACCTAAAAGAGCCAGCTATATCCGAGTAATTATGTTGGAGTTAAGTCGTATAGCTTCTCATCTACTATGGCTCGGACCTTTTATGGCAGATATTGGTGCACAAACCCCTTTTTTCTATATTTTTAGAGAAAGAGAATTAATATATGATCTATTTGAAGCTGCGACAGGTATGAGAATGATGCATAATTTTTTTCGTATCGGAGGCGTAGCGGCTGATCTACCTTATGGTTGGATAGATAAATGTTTTGATTTCTGCAATTATTTTTTAACAAGGGTTGTTGAATATCAAAACCTTATTACGCGAAATCCAATTTTTTTAGAACGGGTTGAGGGAGTGGGTGTTGTTGGTAGAGAGGAAGTAATAAATTGGGGTTTATCAGGACCGATGCTTCGGGCTTCCGGAATAGAATGGGATCTACGTAAAGTAGATAATTATGAATGTTACGAGGAATTTGATTGGGAAGTTCAATGGCAAAAAGAAGGAGATTCATTAGCTCGTTATTTAGTTCGAATTGGTGAAATGACGGAATCCATTAAAATTATTCAGCAGGCTTTGGAAGCAATTCCCGGCGGGCCATATGAAAATTTAGAAATCCGCTGCTTTGAGAGAGAAAAGGAGCCAAAATGGAATGATTTTGAATATCGATTCATTGGTAAAAAATCGTCTCCGACTTTTGAATTGCCGAAACAAGAACTTTATGTAAGAGTTGAGGCTCCCAAGGGAGAATTAGGAATTTTTCTAATAGGAGATCAGAATGGTTTTCCTTGGAGATGGAAAATTCGTCCACCAGGTTTTATCAATTTGCAAATTCTTCCTCAATTAGTTAAAAGAATGAAATTGGCTGATATTATGACAATACTAGGTAGCATAGATATCATTATGGGAGAAATTGATCGTTGAAATGATAATTGATACAACGGAAATCCAAGATATCCATTCTTTTTCCGGATTGGAATCTTTAAACGAAGTCTATGGAATTCTATGGGTACTTGTACCTATTTTGATTCTTATATTGGGAATCACAATAAGTGTACTAGCAATTGTATGGTTAGAAAGAGAAATATCTGCAGGGATACAACAGCGTATTGGACCCGAATACGCCGGTCCTTTTGGAGTTCTTCAAGCTCTAGCAGACGGAACAAAACTCCTTTTCAAAGAGAATCTTATTCCATCTAGGGGAGATATTCGTTTATTCAGTATTGGACCATCCATATCAGTTATATCAATTCTACTAAGCTATTCAGTAATTCCTTTTGGCTATAACTTTATTTTATCTGATTTCAATATAGGTGTTTTTTTATGGATTGCGATTTCGAGTATTGCTCCCATTGGACTTCTTATGTCAGGATATGGGTCGAATAATAAATATTCCTTTTTGGGTGGTCTACGAGCTGCTGCTCAATCGATTAGTTATGAAATACCATTAACTCTATGTGTCTTATCAATATCTCTACGTGCGATTCGTTGAAAAAGAAAGGACTATTCGATGCTATTGCTATCCTCCTCTCTTTATACTTATACTACTATATAGGAAAGGAGTCGAATAAATTAAATAGATACTTTCATTATCTTAATTTTATTTATTTTTCACAATTAGGATTGAAGAACTAAATCAGATAGTTATATGAGTGAAATAAAACAGCTTCTATTGAATAGAATTTCAGAATACGATATTACTTCTAGTTAATAGTTAGTATGATGATTTAAAATGGTAGTAAAAATATTGAGTCTCATTTTCTATGTATAAGAATGAAGTGAATTATAAACAGAAGAGGCCATTTAACCCAAGATTGGATAATTAGTCATCCTGTTTTGAAGCGGGCTCAAAAGACCAACCTTATAGAGTTTTAGTTACCATTTGTATGAATTATCATAGATGCATTAACATAAAATAAGGGGGTTAATAAAAAAAGAGTGGATGGTTAGAAACACCAAGATACACAAAGGATTAGTAACGCAGATTTTGTAAATTATCCAAAAGAGAATTTACGCATAATAGAAAAAGAATACTAATTGGGGCTTTAAATTGGTAGAAAAAATCAAGCAGTACTCCCCACAATTCCGATCCAGAGTATGCTTCCATCCACTGATTAAATAAATTACTATCAGGAACGAAAAAATCCTTTGAAATTTTTTAAGTCCCTTTTTAATAGCAAAAAAAAAAGAAGAATAGGAACGAAAAAACACAAGAAATCAAAAACGAAAAAGCGATTTCCCTTTCGTTTTTGATTTCGTATTTCTTATATACATATTCATGGAGATTCAATTCATGTCATAATTAAGAAACTAATGTGTAATTCTTTTTCGTAATTGAAAATGAATTCTGAGGGTTATTGATAATTCTAAAAGAGTATTTTATTGAATAATTCTATTATTACTCAAGAAATTCAAAATTTTATTTTTAAGGGATGAGATCAATTCAGAAGTTAAATTGAAATATTAAAATGGATTTATCTTTACTTATTTAATTTTTTATTTTTAACAGACAGAATTGAATTGGTCTAATTCAGAACCGTCCGATAGATTTGAATCTTATCTCTCTTAGGGATATATCAAGAAGAGATCAATAATCGGCCCGGTCCTTAGATTTACTGAAGGCTTTCCAGGAGCCGTATGAGGTGAAAATTTCATGTACGGTTCTGTAATAGAGATGAGAACAGTAATGTTATCACCGACTAGGATTATCTAACAGTTTAAGTACAGTTGATATAGTTGATGCGCAATCAAAATATGGTTTTTGGGGATGGAATTTGTGGCGTCAACCTATGGGTTTCATCGTTTTTTTAATTTCTTCGCTAGCAGAATGTGAAAGATTACCTTTTGATTTACCAGAAGCAGAAGAAGAATTAGTAGCGGGTTATCAAACAGAATATTCCGGTATCAAATTTGGTTTATTTTACGTTGCTTCCTATTTAAACCTATTAATTTCTTCATTATTTGTCACAGTTCTTTACTTGGGTGGTTCCAATATATCTATTCCGTACGTATTCGTTTCGGAGTTTTTTGAAATAAATAAAACATATGGAGTTTTTGGAACTACAATTGATCTCTTTATTACATTAGCTAAAACTTATTTTTTCTTATTCCTTTCTATCATAACAAGATGGGCTTTGCCTAGGCTAAGAATGGATCAATTATTAAATCTTGGATGGAAATTTCTTTTACCTATTTCTCTCGGTAATCTATTATTAACAACTTCGTCTCAATTGTTTTCACTATAAAAAAAGATTGATCTTCTATATGTAAGAGAAAGAAATAAAACAAAAATATTCATAGATATTTACGATATGTTCCTTATGGTAACTGGGTTCATGAATTATGGTCAACAAACAGTCCGAGCTGCAAGGTACATTGGTCAAGGTTTCATGATTATCTTATCTCACGCAAATCGTTTACCTGTAACTATTCAATATCCTTATGAAAAATTAATCACACCGGAACGTTTCCGCGGTCGAATCCATTTTGAATTTGATAAATGCATTGCTTGTGAAGTATGTGTTCGTGTATGTCCTATAGATTTACCCGTTGTTGATTGGAAACTGGAAACTGATATTCGAAAGAAACGATTGCTTAATTACAGTATTGATTTTGGAATCTGTATTTTTTGTGGTAACTGTATTGAGTATTGTCCAACAAATTGTTTATCAATGACTGAAGAATATGAACTTTCGACTTATGATCGTCACGAATTGAATTATAATCAAATTGCTTTGGGCCGGTTACCAATGTCAGTAATTGATGATTATACAATTCGAACAATTCAAATTAATAAATAAAATTTTTTATAATTAAATACAATTCTTAATAAAAAAAATCATATAATATATAATAATATAAAAATATATATGTATAGATAGAATAAATAATATAATAATAATTATATATTATTATTATATTATATAAAATAAAAATATTATAAAAAAATTAATAAATATTTAGATATCAGATTAGAAATATTCTATATTCTATTCTAGATTATAGAAATCTATGTTTTCAATAGAATAGATAATATAAATTAAATATATTATATAAAATTTCAATATTAAATAGTTATATAGACTTTTATACTTTCGTTTTAGTATATTTTCAAACTACTCTTTCGTATAAAGACTGGAATGACATTGATTATATAACTGTACCAATATCAATTCAAACTCCGTAGGGTTTTTTTAATGTAAAGATAAATTGAAGTATATAAAATTTTTTTCCTGGTCATATCAATAAGGTCATGAAATTTCGATTTCTTTGTCTTTTTTTTACATATAATGGATTTGCCTGAAACGCTACATGATTTTCTTTTAGTCTTTCTGGGATCGGGTCTTGTATTAGGAAGTCTAGGAGTAGTATTACTTACCAACACAATTTTTTCTGCTTTTTCGTTGGGACTGGTTCTTGTTTGTATATCTTTATTCTATATTTTATCAAACTCCCATTTTGTAGCTGCATCACAGCTACTTATTTATGTGGGAGCTATTAACATTTTAATCATATTTGCTGTGATGTTCATGAATAGTTCAGAATATTACGACGATTTTCATCTTTGGACCGTTGGAGATGGGATTACTTTGATGGTTTGTACAAGTATTTTTGTTTCACTAATAACTACTATTCCAGATACATCATGGTACGGAATTATTTGGACTACAAGACCAAATCAGATTATTGAGCAAGATTTGATAAGTACTAGTCAACAAATCGGAATTCATTTATCAACAGATTTTTTTCTTCCATTTGAACTCATTTCAATAATTCTTTTAGTTGCTTTGATAGGTGCAATTGTTGTAGCTCGCCAGTAATAAATCTTTAGAGAATAGAGAACTAGCAATATAAATCCAGATTCAATTTTTTTTTTTATTGCCGATTGCTAATATATTCTTTTGTTCCAGACTTGTTATATTCTTTAGTCAATCGAATCTGTTGAATTGTTGTTCATATTGAAATGAATCAAAATTGATAAGGAGTTGGTCAATGATGCTCGAACATGTACTTGTTTTGAGTGCCTATTTATTTTCTATTGGTATCTATGGATTGATCACGAGCCGAAATATGGTTAGAGCCCTTATGTGTCTTGAACTTATACTGAATGCAGTTAATATAAATCTCGTAACTTTCTCCGATTTTTTTGATAATCGCCAATTAAAAGGAAATATTTTTTCCATTTTTGTTATAGCTATTGCAGCCGCTGAAGCAGCTATTGGACCGGCTATTGTTTCTTCCATTTCTCGTAACAGAAAATCAACCCGTATCAATCAATCAAATTTGTTGAATAAATAGCATTAATCATAATTACTCAAAAGTAGAATTTTGAATAGTGTAATATTTATCAATTCAAATTAGCATGTATGCTACACAACGTATGATCATGTTTGCGTTTGCAAAACGAAATAATAAGCAATCAAAGTATCCTGGTCCTCCTCTCTTCGTTCTTTTCAATTTATCTAGACTTCTATTTTGATTAGAAAAATTCTGACAAATCATTGATTCATCTGGTGTATAAATATATGATTCATTTAGGAGTTTACTAGATCGATAATTTTCATTTTTGATGTTCAAAAATTACTATAGATACAATGTCACATTCAGTAAAGATTTATGATACATGTATAGGATGTACTCAATGTGTCCGAGCCTGTCCCACAGATGTATTAGAAATGATACCTTGGGATGGATGTAAAGCTAAGCAAATAGCTTCTGCCCCAAGAACAGAGGACTGTGTTGGTTGTAAGAGATGTGAGTCCGCCTGTCCGACGGATTTCTTAAGTGTTCGAGTTTATTTAGGGAATGAAACAACTCGAAGTATGGGTCTAGGTTATTGATACGTTTCAAAAAACACCACACGAATACGTTTTTTTACTGGCAAAAACCCGTGCTCAAAATAGAAAAGATTTTTTTCTATTTTGAGCGCGGGCTTTTCTGGCCCAAGTGTATCTTATTTTTATCACGAATTATTTTCCTTGGTTAACAATAGTTGTAGTTTTGCCAATAGTCGGGGGTTCTTTAATTTTCTTATTTCCTCATAGGGGAAATAAGGTAATTAGGTGGTATAGCATTTGTATATGCTTAATTGATCTCCTTCTAACAACTTATGCATTTTGTTATCATTTCCAATTGGATGATCCACTAATCCAACTAACGGAGAATTATAAATGGATCAATTTTTTTGATTTTTACTGGAGCTTCGGAATAGATGGACTCTCTATAGGACCTATCTTACTAACGGGATTTATCACCACTTTAGCCACGTTAGCGGCTCAGCCAGTTACTCGAGAATACCAATTATTCTATTTCCTGATGTTAGCAATGTATAGCGGTCAAATAGGACTATTTTCTTCTCGAGACATTTTACTTTTTTTCATCATGTGGGAATTGGAATTAATTCCCGTTTATCTACTTTTAGCCATGTGGGGAGGAAAGAAACGTTTGTATTCAGCTACAAAGTTTATTTTGTACACTGCGGGAAGTTCTGTTTTTTTATTAATGGGAATTCTGGGTATCAGTTTATATGGTTCGAATGAACCAACATTAAATTTTGAAACATTAACTAATCAATCGTATCCTGTGGCGCTAGAAATAATATTCTATATGGCATTTCTTATTGCTTTTGCTGTCAAATCGCCGATTATACCCTTACATACATGGTTACCAGATACCCACGGAGAGGCACATTACAGCACTTGTATGCTTTTAGCCGGAATCTTATTAAAAATGGGAGCATATGGGTTGGTTCGAATTAATATGGAATTATTTTCCCATGCTCATTCCATATTTTGCCCCTGGTTAATGATATTAGGTTCTATTCAAATAATCTATGCTGCTTTAACATCTTTTGGTCAACGTAATTTAAAAAAAAGAATAGCTTATTCCTCGGTATCTCATATGGGTTTCCTTATTATAGGAATTGGTTCCATAAGTGATACTGGGCTCAACGGGGCCATTTTACAAATTATATCTCATGGATTTATTGGCGCTGCGCTTTTTTTCTTGGCAGGAACTAGTTATGATAGACTACGTCTTCTTAATCTTGACGAAATGGGCGGAATGGCTATCCCAATGCCAAAAATATTCACGATTTTTACTATCTTATCGATGGCTTCTCTTGCATTACCGGGCATGAGCGGTTTTGTTGCAGAATTGATCGTTTTTTTTGGAATAATTACTAGTCAAAAATATCTTTTCATGATGAAAATACTAATTACTTTTGTAACAGCAATTGGAATGATATTAACTCCTATTTATTTATTATCTATCTTACGGCAGATGTTCTATGGATACAAGTTTTTTAATACACCAAACTCTTATTTTTTTGATTCTGGGCCGAGAGAATTATTTATTTCTATTTCTATCCTTATACCCGTAATAGGTATTGGTATTTATCCAGATTTCATTTTCTCATTCTCGGTTGAGAAAGTTGAAGCTATTCTATCTAATTTTTGATAGATAGTTTTCTTGAATAAATGAATAAAACAAAACCAATAAATAAAAAAGAGAAAAAAACCCTTTGGACAAAGATTTTTATGTTAGATTCACTTAAAAAAAAAAAATTGAATTGTAATCGAATATGTTTGTTGTTTGTGAGAACCCTTAAAATCAAGTAATGTAATGATTCAAAGGGTTCTCGACGATTTTTGGGAAGTTGAATTTATGGAAAGTATATATATATGCTTTCCATATTTTTATTTCTCAGGTTAAGTTCGTTACTCATTTTTTTAATTCAATTAGATATAAATGAACCATAACTATGTAGTCCTATTCCTAATAGATTGATCCCCAAATAACATACCCAAATTATAAGAAATCCTATAGAGGCCACTATTGAAGAATTTACACCTTCTAATTTTTTATTTTTTCTAGTATGTAAATAAATCGCGAATATGGTCCACGTAATAAAGGCCCAAGTTTCCTTCGGATCCCAATTCCAATATGATCCCCATGCCTCGTTAGCCCATACTGCTCCTGAAAGAATGCCTATTGTTAAAAAGAGAAAACCTAGACTAATAATACGATAACCCCAACGATCCAATTGTTGAATAAATTGAGACCTGTAATAATTTCTAGAAGAAAAAGTTGTTCGTAAAACATTCTTTCGTTCATTCATATTCATGTATTTGATTTCAGCAAAATCAAATGATTTATTTAAAAAATCCAAATTCTTGGTAAAAGCAAGAATTTGGATTACTTCTTGAAACGTAATGACTAAAATAGCCACTGATAATAACGATCCACATAAAAGAGCTGCATATCCGAATATCATCATACTGACGTGCATCATTAGCCAATGGGATTGTAGAGCGGGTACTAATATTACGGATTGATGCATTTTGGTTAAAAGACCTGAAGTAGCAAAGCCTTGGGTAAAAATAACACTTGGTGCGATTATTGTACTTAAAAGGTTTTTATCCTTTTTAAAAAAAGGAACCATATGAAAAATGGAAAAACCCCATGAAAGAAAGATTAAGGATTCATATAAATCACTAAATGGTAAATGGCCCGAAAAAAACCAACGAGTAATTAACAATCCCGTTACACAGAAAAAAGTTATTGTCATGGCTTTTTTGGACAAATCATATAATCCTACGATTTCTTTTACTAATAAGGTTATTAAATGAATTGAAATTACAATAGATATGACCGAAAACGATATATGAGTTAATATATGCTCTAAAGTTGAAAATATCATATATATATAATGAAAATAAATATCTATAATGAAAATAAAAAAGGTATGAATACTAGGATAGGAATCGGGAATTGAATTCATTATAGGACTTATTCTTTTAGAATATAGAATAGGATGCCATGCCGCTACTCGGACTCGAACCGAGATGCTCTAGCACTGCTTCCTAAGAGCAGCGTGTCTACCAATTTCACCATAGCGGCTTACTCGAAATCATAATAACCGATTCATTAGTCAATCGTCGAGATTAAAAGATTCAATTAACGTGGAATTTGAATATTAATTTAGTACATTTGTTTACTAAACATTAAAAAATTTGAAGAATTCTATTATTATTGTAATTCGATACTATAAATTCATACTTCAATCTAGGAATGAATGAAAAAAACATTTTGTTGTAGTTGTTTATGACTCATTTTTTAATTATTTCATTCATTTTATGACTCTAAAGAAATGCATTTCCATTTTTTCAATGAAATCCTTAACGTTAATTTCTATATCTATTATTATTATTACACTACATTCTAAAAAATTTAGATTATATATTCAGCATATATTATAATATATGCTGAATATATGGTCAATATTAAATATTATTATATTACTAAATATTCTTTATTATTCTTATACTAATAATAATAAAGAATATAAAGAATACTCTTTGAATCGAGCTAATTCAGATTCTTGCAACATTTTTATTTGTTACAAAAAAAACTTTTTGAGTTACCTGTCAAAATGGATTGCGCTAATGAAAAGGCTTTCAATGCTGTCCAATATCCCTTTTTTTTCCAAAAATTCTTACGAATTTTTTTTTTTGATATAGAAGTGCGCTTTTTTGGAACTGCCATATAATTAAGATAATTTTTTCATTGATATAGTTCGATGTGAAAGACATTTGTTCTGTAAATGAAAAAGAAATATTCTTTAATTAGCCATATGTCGTTTTAGCTATCCTTCCTATTTTTTTCTATTTCTATCTAAAGTAAAAACATTGAATATTAGAAACCTTTTCAAAATCTTTCCAAACATATATATCTAGATCTCCTTTTATTGTAATGTAATTGTAATGTATCAATTAGTTCAAAAATGAACTAATGTTTCTTAATAATAAGAAGATTATTTTATCGGGTCATTTCATATGTTTTTGCTGATTCATTCGTATAGCAAAAGAAAGGAATGTTCTTAGTTTTGGTGTAATTATTTATCCTCAATCTATAGATAATAATTTTAATTTTACAAATTTCGTTTTTATTTATTTTTATTATAATATATATAATTTATTATTAATAGTAATTTTATATTTCTTAATATAAAATATTTATTATTATTAACTATAGTAATTCTAAATAGTAATTAAGATTTCTTAATATAAAATAATAATATATATTCGAATTTAATTTGGTTATTGGTCTATTTTTACTTTGTACTTTGGGATATTGGAAGTATTGTGCAACGATTCAGAATAATTAAAAAAAATCTCAAATTCTATTTATATATCCACTTTTTATTAACCGAACCCTTTACAAAAGAGATAAAACAAACGAATAAGAAAGAAAATTCATTAAGAATCAAAATATTTTTTATTCTTTATTTTTTTTTTGTATGGAATATACACATCAATTTTCATGGATCATACCTTTCCTCCCACTTCCAGTTCCTATTTTAATAGGGGTAGGACTTCTACTTTTTCCCACGGCAACAAAAAATCTTCGCCGTATGTGGGCTTTTCCTAGTATTTTATTGTTAATAATAGTTATGATTTTTTCGATCGATCTATCTATTCATCAAATCCAGAACAGTTCAATCTATCAATATGTATGGTCTTGGACTATAAATAATGATATTTCTTTAGAGTTTGGCTACTTGTTCGATTCACTTACTTCTATTATGTCAATATTAATCACTACTGTTGGTATTCTGGTTCTTTTTTATAGTGATAATTATATGTCTCATGATCAAGGATATTTGAGGTTTTTTACTTATCTGAGTTTTTTTAATACTTCAATGCTGGGATTAGTTACAAGTTCCAATTTGATACAAGTTTATATTTTTTGGGAATTGGTTGGAATGTGTTCTTATCTATTAATAGGTTTTTGGTTTACACGTCCTATTGCGGCAAAGGCTTGTCAAAAAGCATTTGTAACTAATCGTGTAGGGGATTTTGGTTTATTATTAGGAATTTTAGGTCTTTATTGGATAACGGGTAGTTTGGAATTTCGGGATTTATTTCAAATATTTAATAACTTGATTTATAAGAATGAGGTTAATATTTTTTTTGTTACTTTCTGCGCCCTCTTATTATTTTGTGGATCAGTTGCGAAATCTGCCCAATTCCCTCTTCATGTCTGGTTACCGGATGCTATGGAAGGGCCGACCCCTATTTCGGCTCTTATACACGCTGCTACTATGGTAGCAGCAGGAATTTTTCTTGTAGCTCGGCTTCTTCCCCTTTTCACAGTTATACCCTTCATAATGAGTGGAATAGCTTTGATAGGTATAATAACAGTAGTATTAGGAGCAACTTTAGCTATTGCTCAAAAAGATATTAAGAAAAATTTGGCCTATTCTACAATGTCTCAATTGGGTTATATGATGTTAGCTTTAGGTATGGGCTCTTATCGAGCCGCTTTATTTCATTTGATTACTCATGCTTATTCAAAAGCATTGTTGTTTTTAGGATCTGGATCCATTATCCATTCAATGGAAGCAATTGTTGGATATTCTCCAGATAAAAGTCAAAATATGGTTCTTATGGGCGGTTTAACAAAACATGCGCCAATTACAAAAACCGCTTTTTTAATAGGTACACTTTCTCTTTGTGGTATTCCACCTTTTGCTTGTTTTTGGTCCAAGGATGAGATTCTTAATGATAGTTGGTTGTATTCACCGATTTTCGCAATAATAGCTTGTTCCACAGCAGGATTAACTGCATTTTATATGTTTCGAATCTATTTACTAGTTTTTGAAGGATATTTAAACGTTCATTTTCAAAATTTCAACGGAAATAAAAATAGTTCATTCTATTCAATATCTTTATGGGGCAAAGAAGGAAAAAAGAAATTAAAAAAGAAAATTCATTTATTAGGTTTATTAACAATGAATAATAATGAAAGGACTTCTTTTTTTCGGAAGAGGAAATATTCAAATACAATTAATCGAAATGTCAAAAGCATAAAACGTCTTTTTGTTGAGAGTACCTATTTTGGTACTAAAAACATTCCCTTTTTTTATCCTCATGAATCTGACAATACTATGCTATTTTCTATGCTTGTATTAGTATTATTTACTTTCTTCGTTGGGTCCATTGGAATTTCTTTCAGCCAAGATGGAATAGATTTGGATATCTTATCCAAATTGTTAATTCCGTCTATAGACCTTTTACATCCAAATTCAAAGAATTCTGTCGATTGGTATGAATTTTTTACAAATGCAACTTTTTCGGTGAGTATAGCTTTTTTCGGAATATTGATAGCGTCTTTTCTCTATAAACCTGTTTTTTCTTCTTTACAAAACTTGAACGTATTGAATTTATTTCAAAAAAGTGTTACTAAAAAAATTATTCCTGATAAGATAATCAATGTTATATATGATTGGTCATATAATCGTGGTTATATAGATGCTTTCTTTGAAGTATCTTTAATTGCGAGTGTAAGAAAGTTAGCTAAATTCAATTATTTTTTTGATAGACAAATAATTGATGGAATTCCAAATGGAGTTGGGATTTCAAGTTTTTTTATGGGCGAAGCTATCAAATATGTGGGGGGTGGACGAATTTCTTCGTATATTTTCTTTTTTTTATTAATCTTTTTAGTAATTTGTTATTATATATTTATATAAAAAAAAGAAATATTATGAATTATATTAGAATCTAGATTGAATAGATTTATG